TTCTATCATAATCACTATCATAATATATATTGAAATGATTCACCGGATTACCCAAAAGGAGAATCCTTTCTTTTCAAGACTCGTTCGTTTTCCATTAACAATCTTAATCATTGGATCATATGCTTCATTTGAATTCTGATGAGAAATCAAAAGAAAGAAAAAAGAAATAGTAAAATGATTTTTTCTTCGTCGAATGACTATTCATCTATTAGTATTAGGTTTTCATCAAATAGGGGGCAGAAAGACTCTATGGAAAAATGTTGGTTCAATTCGATGTTGTCTAACAAGAAGTTAGAACATAGGTGTGGACTAAGTAAATCAATGGATAGTCGTGATGCTCTTGGACATACCAGTGGAAGTGAAGAACCTATTCTAAATGATGAGGAGAAACAGATTCCTAGTTGGGGCAGTTATAGTTTCAGTAATATTCATTATCTAAATTATTTATTTGATAGCAGGAATATTTGGAGTTTGATCTCTGATGATACTTTTTTAGTTAGAAATAGTAATGGTGACAGTTATTCTGTATATTTTGATATTGAAAATCAGATTTTTGATATTGACAATGCTAGTTCTTTTTTGAGTGAACTAGAGATTTTTTTTTCTAGTTATTTCAATAGTGGGTCTAAGAGTAGCAATTACTACTATTATTATTCCATGTATGATACTCAATCTAATTGGAATAATCACATTAATAGTTGCATTGATAGTTATCTTCGTTTTGAAATCAGTATTAATAGTGACATTTACAGTGGTATCGGCAGTTACTTTTTTAATTTCATTTGTACGGAAAGTATAAGTAGTATTGAAAGTGAAAATTCTAGTATCCAAACTAGTAGCAGTTATTTCGATAGAAGAGGAGGATCTAATGATTTCGATATAAATACAAAATACAAACAGTTATGGGTTCAATGCGAGAATTGTTATGGATTAAATTATAAAAAATTTTTTAGGTCAAAAATGAATATTTGTGAACACTGCGGATATCATTTGAAAATGAGTAGTTCAGATAGAATCGAACTTTTTATTGATCCTGGCACTTGGGAGCCTATGGATGAAGATATGGTCTCTATGGACCCCATTGAATTTCATTCAGAGGAGGAACCTTATAGAGATCGCATCTATTCTTATAAAAAAAAAACGGGTTTAACTGAAGCTGTTCAAACGGGCGTAGGTCAACTAAATAGTATTCCCATAGCAATTGGAGTTATGGATTTTCAGTTTATGGGAGGTAGTATGGGATCCGTAGTAGGTGAGAAAATCACCCGTTTGATCGAGTATGCTACTAATCGATCTCTACCTGTCATTATTGTGTGTGCTTCTGGAGGAGCACGCATGCAAGAAGGGAGTTTGAGTTTGATGCAAATGGCTAAAATATCTTCTGCTTCATATGATTATCAATCAAAGAAAAAGTTATTCTATGTATCAATCCTTACATCTCCTACAACTGGCGGAGTTACAGCAAGTTTTGGTATGTTGGGAGATATCATTATTGCTGAACCTAATGCCTACATTGCGTTTGCGGGGAAAAGAGTAATTGAACAAACATTGAAAAAGACAGTACCCGACGGTTCACAAGCGGCTGAGTATTCATTCCATAAGGGCTTATTTGACCCAATTGTACCACGTAATCCTTTAAAAGGTGTTCTGAATGAGTTATTTCAGCTACATGGTTTCCTTCCCTTGAATCAAGATTAAAAAAAGATTTTTAAAAAGATTGAAATTCTTCATTTTAAAATGGAAGTATAGCACTAGCTTCAGTTATTTTTATTTGTAGCGAATAAGCATTTAGTTCATTGTAATAAAAAAAAAAAAAAACTAAGAAGATGGTGTTTTCTTTGGGGACATCAGTTATAAGTGTAGTAAGAGTCAGAAGTTTTGGATAATTACTTTTTGCCCCGAATCCTTTTTTTATTCTACCTCTATTCCTGATTAGGAATAAGCATTCCTCTATCGACAAGATAAAAAAGAGTTTCTTTCTCCTTCCGAGAAATCCGGGAAATAAAAAGAATTTTCTCCGTCCTTTTGCCATATTCATATATAGAACAACAAAAAAAAAAAAAGAAAAATAAAATCTTAAAGAACTTAAAGAAAAAGAAAGAAGAAATATCAAATCAAATAAATCAAATAGAAATCTTCAAATAACAAATAAGAAGAATAAGAATATAGAAGTTCTTTCTATTTACCGAGAGCCCCCGTTTTTCACTAGGAATCCCTGTTTGTTAGATAAGATTGGTTAAAGTCGCGAACTCATAAGAAACTCTTTTCTATCTTTTCTTTCAAAACAAAAAAGGTGTTTTGAAAGAAAAGATAGAAAGAAGATAAGGATGGGAGAAGAAGAATCCAATTTATGAAAGCGGATTCTCATACATATTCATGTAGAAAGAGGAATAGGTACACTTCATTTAGTTCTACATTCGTTGCACTTATTGATTATTAAGTACTTCATATGAAGATTATCTTCATATTCTTTCTAATAGATAGACTTATCATAAGATATCTTTATAATTATAATTTATAATTATAATAGGTACAAATACGAAATCGAGGTACCCATTCTATGATAGATTTGAACTTTCCCTCTATTTTTGTTCCTTTAGTGGGCCTAGTCTTTCCGGCAATCGCAATGGCTTCTTTATCTCTTTATGTCCAAAGAAATAAGATTGTCTAAATACGATGGGACCAAATCTCATCAATTTCTTTCAACACTGGATCATCATACAGATACTTTTTTAATGTAATATGGTAGGATATATGATATGTGGCCTTTCCGAAAACAAATGGAAGAGTTGTTATGTATGCCGTGCATAATATACGCATTAATGCATGTATATGCGGTTATAGCTTAATCAATTAAAAATGATCAGCAAATCTTTTTTGAAAATCTTTGAAATAGAAACTCAATGTATCTAACCAATTATTTCTAATGGTTCCCGTCGGAATACTGCTAGTTGATGAAAGTTACTTCGGGATCAAGCAAGAAAAGTCGAGTCAAATCCATTTGGGTTATTCTCTCAATTCCAATCGAATGCAACTGGATCTAGTATAGTATGAACTGGCGATCAGAACATATATGGATAGAACTTATAACGGGGTCTCGAAAAACAAGTAATTTTTGCTGGGCCTGTATCCTTTTTTTAGGTTCACTAGGATTCTTAGTGGTTGGAACTTCCATTTATCTTGGTAGAAATCTGATATCCGTATTTCCGTCTCAGCAAATTCTTTTTTTTCCACAAGGGATCGTGATGTCTTTCTATGGGATCGCAGGTCTATTCCTTAGTTCTTATTTGTGGTGCACAATTTCATGGAATGTAGGTAGTGGTTATGACCGATTCGATAGAAAAGAAGGTATAATGTGCCTTTTTCGTTGGGGATTTCCTGGAATAAATCGTCGCATCTTCCTTCGTTTCTTTCTGAAAGATATCCAATCAATCAGAATGGAGGTGAGAGAGGGTCTTTTTCCTCGTCGTGTCCTTTATATGGAAATCAGGGGCCAAGGAGCCATTCCCTTGACTCGTACTGATGAGAATTTGACTCCACGAGAAATTGAACAAAAAGCTGCCGAATTGGCCTATTTCTTGCGCGTACCCATTGAAGTCTTTTGAAATGAACTGAAGAATAAATCTCAGCATGAGAGAAGGAACTTACTAATTATCTTTTTAAGACAACTGAAGCTTCTTCAAAATGTTCATTCCAGCAAAATATGCTATATTCTATTTCCCCGTTCCGTTGAGGCAGCAGTCCATATACATTATACATCTCAAAAGCAGGAGGACGTATATGGAACAATTCTAATAAAATCTAATATAACTAATCAAATATATTAAGGAGAATAGAAACTATTTGTACACAAAAACTATTTTGTATACGCATACGCATGGCGTCCAGCTTCTCTCTTTTATACTAGTAAAAAAAAGGTCTAATAAGTATAGGTTCATCAAATATCCTAACATGTATTTTGTTTTCGTAAAGCATAATTCCTCTTTTTAAGCCCCAGATTTTGAATTGATACCCCTATACCCGCGCTGCGGTTAGACAGTGAAATCTTTTGAATTTGAAATAAAAGAATTCAAGGATCCGGTAGGGTTCGTCTTGAAATCCAAATCAAATAATATTTGTTAGTTCAAATGGGTTTTCGAGTCTTCATCGAAAGGAAGAAATGAAGATGAAATCGGTTCCAATTTGCCTAATTTAGATCTCTGGAATATGGAAAGAAGGAATATGAAAAGAATATTTACTTATTTTTTTTTTTTCATTCGAAAAGGGCCTTTTTCTATGTTCTATTCTAGATCCAAAGACTCAATTCTTACACGAAAACAAAAATAGGAAAAGATCCATAGGTTCGATACCTTGTTCTTGTTAGAGTTATAAGCTCTTTTTATAGAACTCGTGCTTCATAGAAATCTCAGATCAGATAGAATCGACGAATGAAACAGGTTCATTAACAATTCACATCACAGATACAGAATGAAAAAAAAAAAAGCATTGGCTTCCCTCCCATATCTTGTGTCTATACTCTTTTTTCCCTGGTGGGTTTCTCTCTCATTTAATAAATGTCTAGAAACTTGGGTTCTTAATTGGTGGAATACCAGGCAATCCGAAATCCTTTTGAATGATATTCAAGAGAAAAATGTTTTAGAAAAATTTATGGAATTAGAAGAACTATTCCTGTTGGACGAGATGATAAAGGAGTACTCGGAGACACATATGCAAAGGCTTCATATAGGAATGCACAAGGAAACGATACAATTGGTCCAAAGACACAATGAATCTCATTTCCATATCATTTTGCATTTCTCGACAAATCTAATCTGTTTCGCTATTCTAAGTGGTTATTTTGTTCTGGGTAATGAAGAACTTTTCATTATCAATTCTTGGATTCAGGAATTTCTCTATAACTTAAGTGACACAATCAAAGCTTTTTCGATTCTTTTAGTTACTGATTTATGGATCGGATTTCACTCGACCCATGGTTGGGAACTAATGATTGGTTCGATCTACAACGATTTTGGATTAGCTCAGAATGATCAGATTATATCTGGTCTTGTTTCCACTTTTCCAGTAATTCTAGATACAATTGTGAAATATTGGATCTTCCATTTTTTAAATCGTGTATCTCCTTCGCTTGTAGTAATTTATCATTCAATGAATGAATGAAGAATTCATTAGATCTCTTGATATCAATCAAATCAGAATTTTTCTTCGTGTATAAAGAAATCATTTTCAATCTTAATTATTCTTTATACTTCTACCTTTTCAATTCAAGGTATTCATACTATATTCCACCAGTACAATTCTTTTAGTACATTGAATACAATGGCAAACTTGTGGATAGGGAATTCAACTAGCTACCTATCGAATTTATTGTAGAAATTCCGGGATCAATGATTGGACCATGCAAAATAGAAAGACTTTTTCTTGGGTAAAAGAACAGATGACTCGATCCATTTATGTATCGATCATGATATATGTAATAACTCGAGCATCTATTTCAAATGCATATCCCATTTATGCGCAGCAGGGTTATGAAAATCCACGAGAAGCAACTGGGCGAATTGTATGTGCCAATTGCCATTTAGCTAATAAGCCCGTGGATATTGAAGTTCCGCAAGCTGTACTTCCTGATACTGTATTTGAAGCAGTTGTTCGAATTCCTTATGATATGCAACTGAAACAAGTTCTTGCTAATGGTAAAAAGGGAGCTTTTAATGTAGGAGCTGTTCTTATTTTACCCGAGGGATTCGAATTAGCCCCCCCCGATCGTATTTCTCCTGAAATGAAAGAAAAGATGGGCAATCTTTCTTTTCAGTGTTATCGTCCTAATAAAAGAAATATTCTTGTGATAGGTCCTGTTCCCGGTCAGAAATATAGTGAAATCGTATTTCCTATTCTTTCCCCCGACCCTGCTACGAAAAAAGACGTTCACTTCTTAAAATATCCCATCTATGTAGGTGGGAACAGAGGAAGGGGTCAGATTTATCCTGATGGTAGCAAGAGTAACAATACAGTTTATAATGCTACATCAGCCGGTATAGTCAGCAGAATAGCACGTAAAGAAAAGGGGGGATATGAAATATCCATAGTTGATGCATCAGATGGACGTCAAGTGGTTGATATTATACCTCCAGGCCCAGAACTTCTTGTTTCAGAAGGTGAATCCATCAAGCTTGATCAACCATTAACAAGTAATCCAAATGTAGGAGGGTTTGGTCAGGGAGACGCAGAAATAGTGCTTCAAGATCCATTACGAGTCCAAGGCCTTCTGTTCTTCTTGGCATCTGTGATTTTGGCACAAATCTTTTTGGTTCTGAAAAAGAAACAGTTTGAAAAGGTTCAGTTGTACGAAATGAATTTCTAGATCTAGAGATTCCTTAAAATCAAGTTGGTAAAAGTGCCAAATTCTTGTTGATCGATAGAATGATGTATGATTCAAAAAATTCTATAAGTCCTTTCTTTGTTTTTTATACTCTTTTTTCTTTTGCGGGATGTATGAAACTCATTACTTGTATAGCATTCCTAATAATAGAAAATCAGCATACAAATACAAAGGAATAGAATACAAGGCAAGGACGGGAAAAATGAAAGGAAAAAAGATTTCGAGAAAGTATTCTTAGTCTTCCTAATCTTCTATTCGATACAAGACGACACAAGAAAAGGATTTTCTTGTGTCGTCTTGTATCGAAAGAATCATGATTTTTCTCCTGTTCGCCAAAGATTCTTATTCCTTGTTTTCTTTTCCGGGTATAATTGAACAAATAGAACTTCTTCAATTATTCAATTCACTTCAACTTATAACTTAGGAAAATGATTCAAACAAAAAAAGACTTTTTTGTTTCGGCTGAAAAGCAGATTAGATCTTTACGCATATCCAAATCCTACTTTCTTATCTCATTACAGTTTTCTTTTCTATTTCTATAGATTTCTATCTAGATATAGAAAATCTAGGGTTTTTCTTTTTATTATTCATTTGAGTTTAATAGAAATAGTTGAGTATAAAAAGAAAAGGATTTGCAGGATGTTTCATACGGATAAATCCATACGTATTGGATTATTCAGGATTCCTCCTTTCTTGTTGCTTCATATTCAAAATATTGACATAATAGTGAATAGTATGTAGGAACGACAGAAACTATGAATCAGTCAATAGATTCAATTCTTCAAAAACATCATAAGAAAAAAGGAATAGAGTGAACATCAGAGCAAAGGATCCGTTTTGTCATTTCTGCGAATAGAATATTTGTATTATGTTGATTGAGGTTCCATATGTTTTGGAATAGATCAAAGTCTCGCTCTAAGAGTAAGAACTCAGCGGGGCCTTACCCCGCTGAGTTCTTACTCTTTCATGTCTACAATCTAATCTAGTTCATATGATTATTACAGTATTACAGAGATGAACCCAACCCGGAATAGGAGCCGTAAAAGAAAATGCCTATTAAACCGATCACAGGAATACCAGTTACAGTACCTATCAGCCAAAGAGGAATCCTTCCAGTAGTATCG